ATAATGTATTTCATAAATCTAAGTGGAATAAGCAAAGTGGATTCCTTGTTGGTTAGTCGAGTTCCAATGAAAACCACACAATTGGAGGAAATGTCCGAATTTGCTATTTAGAAAATCAATAAACTAAGGTTTTGTCGTTCTAGATATCGGATTCAACGGAAACAATTACAACAGTAGGGGGGGAAATCAAAAAACAAGTCGAGCAAAATTATACAAAGTTATATACAAGTTGCTACCCCCCCTTAGTCTTTCTTTAATTGAATTTCGTTTGATTAGACGGAAGTTACTTAAAAACTTCCGCTTTCTTTAAAAGATTCTGAACAGTTCCTGTGGGTTGAGCACCTTTTTCAAGGAAATATAGAATAAGAGGAACGTTTAAATAAGTTTGATTCTTCATTGGATCATAAAACCCCACTTTTCTAAGATCTTTTCCTTCTCTTCGGGATCGAACATCAATTGCAACGATTCGATAGACGGCTCATTGGGATAGATGTAGATGACCAACACCCCCCCTAGAACCGTATAGGAAGTTTTCTCCTCGTACGGCTCGAGAAAAATGATTTGCTTCGAAGTTTTGTCTATGTATGCAATTCTAATAAATTAAATGACAAATGGGCCTAGAAAATCAATTAGACTCTGATTTCAATCTTTTTTCCTTCCTGAAAATGAAAAAGAAACCATTCGTACTCATAACTCAAGTTGGATAACTCTCAAATAGCTCAAAGGAAAAATCTTTAGTCACTTTCATTTATTGAGTGGTCTTTAACCCCTTTTGTTTTGTTTGTCTTTTGTCTCGTTTCAAATTCTATTTGGATTCTTTAGTCTGATCCAATTAGTGAGACTATCGAGACAATTAAAAAGGTCTTTCCTTGTTCTTAGATCCTTTATCCTTATTTTAAATCATTGGGTTTAGACATTACTTCGGTGCTTCTTAATCCTTTCAAAGTGGCAGCAACATACCCCTTTTTTGATTTCTTTCTATCAAAGAATCCTACGGACAGTTGATTCACGTGTGATACACTTTGAATCGAAAAAGTTTACTAAATTCTAACAAGTCTTGCTTTTGAATTGGAAACTTGCTCGAATTGGATCCTTTCGATTTCTATATATGGAAGATACGTTTACGAAGTTGTTCCGATTAATTGGCATTAACCCTAGATCCTTGCCCCCGAGAAATGAATTAATCCTTTCTACTCGAGCTTCATCGTGGACTATTTACAACCCAACAAAAAATCGAGTGTAACAGAACAAACAATGTCGAGCCAAGAGCACTCTCATCCTTAGATAAATCGAAAATGGTGGATGGAAAAATCCACAACGGATCGTGTCCTTCAAGTCGCACGTTGCTTTCTACCACATCGTTTCAAACGAAGTTTTAACATAATATTCCTCTAATTTGGAACCGGTATGGAATTGATTCAATTATGGAATCATGAATAGTCATTGGTTTAGTTGTACATAGACATCGTAATCTAGGCTTTTTCTTCTATATATGATAATATGATATGAAACGATTTTTCTGAAAAAGTCTTAGCAAGACAGCATCTTTCACATACATAAATAATATATAGATAATAGCAAGAAATCGAAATATATAAACGAATAACTTTTTTAATCTGCATCTTCAAGTGACTCAACAGGATAGATTAAACGATTTCCTACTTTTTGAGTACCAAATAAAGATTCCACTTACAAGCAATCATTAAAAATATTTAATAAAAATAGTTCTAATTGAAATGGAAAAAGTTTCCTATTTAGACATCATTATTTAATTTGAAGAAAATTGGACAATAAGCATGACGTTTGATCTTCATAGGAAGATAAGTCTTTCTTTTTGAATTGACTCATCACTTTTAAATAGATAAAAGAAAAGAAAAACGAAATCCAATTTTTTTTCATGAGATGGATAAAAAAATGATCTAAGTTAAGATTTGAATCTTTATTCTTTTCGTCTGATTACGAAAATCAAAAAAATAAGGAGGGTTTTTCGTATCTATCAGATAGACTGAAGAGTTGTCACTGTTATAGATATTCTATAATATAGAATTTAACTAATTTAAGGTATCAAAAATCTTTTTCACAAAAACCGAAAAATTATTGTCATTGAAATAGAACGATACATACCATATAAGCGAAATATTTCCTCATTTTATATATTTTAGATGATATATATTTATAGATTTTGTTTAACATGGGATTAAATAATATTTCACAATAATCGACTCTTATCATAAAGTGAATAAAAGGGTGATAGGGGAAATCATCCCTGCCTCAATTGTTCTGTAGATTTCCAATTTTTAGTTAGAACCAAACACGAAATACCTAAATAAAATGAGATTCAAAGAAAATATATCGGCTCCATAACATATTTCTATATGATATGTAACTTGATCATTTGTTAATGAGATTCGAACAGACACAGATATTAAAATGAATACGGATTTACTCCTATCCACTGACCTACTTCTTTCTATAGTCATAATGGAGCATAAAAAAATGGATATGTACTGGGACGGAAGGATTCGAACCTCCGAATGGCGGGACCAAAACCCGTTGCCTTACCACTTGGCCACGCCCCATTTCAATTTCTAATCTACACTAAGAAACAATAATATTGGTATTGGTTGTTTGTCAACTCCAGTCCAAATATCTATATATCTATAGAATAGATTGGTACTAGAATTTTGATACATATAGATATAGAATTCAACTTAATTTATTGATCATTACATAGAATTCAATTAAGATATTGTATGAAAGTATGATTTCTTCTATTCTCCTTTGAGAATTGGAGGATTTTTGATTGGGTGGGTTCAAAGAAAAAGAAGGATTTTTTGTCTACCTTACTTACTTTCTTCCTTGTTCCTTATATCAAAAACTCAATCAAAATGCAATTATCTCCAAGAACAAAATGTCTGTTATGCTTAATATCGTTAGTTTGATCTGTATTAATTCTGCCCTTTATTCGAGTAGTTTTTTCTTCGGCAAATTGCCTGAAGCGTATGCTTTTTTGAATCCAATCGTAGATGTTATGCCAGTCATACCTGTGCTTTTTTTTCTCTTAGCTTTTGTTTGGCAAGCTGCTGTAAGTTTTCGATGAGATCCTTAATAATAATATCTTAGAAAATGCATGATTTCTTCGAGAAAAATTCTAACAATTGAGAAAATCAGATAAGTTTTAGAGTATGAATCCTAGATTAGCACACTGAAATTCTTGGATAGTCGCCATAAATCCGGCTTACCCCCATTTCCTCATTTTTGACCCCCTTTCCAGTGAAAGACCCTAACCCCATTAGGGTCTCCCACAATATCGAATTTGGATATGAAAGAAGTTTTTGATAATGAAAAACAAATGAATTTGTGACAATTCATGAAAAAAAACCTGATTTCGTGGTGTCAAAATAGGATATGTGGTAGAAAAATGGAAGATCTATTCTCTTTTTTTTTCCAAAAAATCATCTTGGAGATTGTGTAATGCTTACTCTGAAACTCTTCGTTTATACCGTAGTGATATTTTTTGTTTCTCTCTTTATCTTTGGATTCCTATCTAATGATCCGGGGCGTAATCCTGGACGTGAAGAATAAAATCCAAAGGGTTTTCCTTGGGAAATTTTCCAATTTTCTTAGGATTTTATCTATTCCACACGCTTAACTAAGATTTTCAAAATTGAAAAATAAAATAAAGCAAGTCATTAACGGAAACGGAAAGAGAGGGATTCGAACCCTCGGTACAAATAACTCGTACAACGGATTAGCAATCCGACGCTTTAGTCCACTCAGCCATCTCTCCCAATTGCAAAAGATAATTACTACATTACACATAATGTAAGGAGTCTTTCTCTCTCTTTTTTCTCTATTCTAAACTAAAAGAGGGGCTCGAGCCCGCCACTAATCGAACTAAAGAAAAATAAGGAAGACCTCCTTGTGTTGATTTTGTTCGAAAGGCCCTTGTTATTCTGATGGCCTGGCCTGGTCAGTACCTAGCCGGGCCTTTTTTTTTGTTCTAACGAATTATAGATAAATAATGATTTATCTGATATCTGATTTGAAAACACAAACATTTTTTTTATTATATTATTATATTCAATTGAATATTTTATATTCAAGCAACAACAAAAAGAATAAAAACTGTTTCCATTTTTTTCTTGTTATATTTTATTTCATTTTCCGAACTAAAAAAGAAACTATAGATTCTGGACAATGCATTTTTCTGTTATGATTGTAGTGTTTTTTTCGATCCGTATCTATCTTCTTTCAGCAAAAAAGAAAACTTTAGTTATTTAATTGAAATTATTAGTTATTTAATTTCAATTAAATGAAGCCTCTTTTCCGAATCTCATTAAATTTTTATCTACCCACGAAAAAGTTCAACACTCCAAGTTTGATGATTCTTTGATGATCCTATCTTGATCATGCTCAATTATCTTGTTCGACAAAAGCTCCATTTGTATACAATAATCATATTGTAGCGGGTATAGTTTAGTGGTAAAAGTGTGATTCGTTCTATTAGCCCTTTAATAGTTAAAGGGTCTTTCGGTTTTATTCATATTCCGATCAAAAACTTTATTTCTTAAAAGGATTTAATCCTTTACCTCTCAATGATAAAGTCGAGAAAAAAATACACATTCTCGTGATTTGTATCCATGAGTCACTTATAAATTGAAAAGTTGGATTATGAAATTGCGAAACATAATTTTTGAATTGGATCAAGACTTCCAATTGAATAAGTATGAGTAAAGGATCCATGGCTGAAGATAAAAAGTCAATTTCCAATCGTAACTAAATCTTCCATTTTTTTTTGGTGTCTAAAGAAAGAAATTGAAGCAAAATAGCTATTCAACGATGTCTTTGGTTTACTAGAGACATCGCCATATTGTTTTAGCTCGGTGGAAACAAAATCCTTTTCCTTAGGATCCTCTCAAATAGAAATAGAGAACGAAGTAACTAGAAAGATTGTTAGAATCACCTTCTTCTAGAAGGATCATCTAGAAAGCAATTCA